GGCCCCTCTGAGATAAAAAGTCTTTTTTGTGCAATTTCAAATGGGAAGTAAGCCGTCGTATCTTATTAGTAAAACGGAATACTTGAAATTCAACAGACCCTGGGCTTTCCTCTTTTTTTTTTTGTGAAAAAACTGAAATGAATGAATTTTTTACCATAAAATACCCCCCCCCTTTTTTTTACAAATATGAATTTTACCGATCAATAATGTGAGTTAGTTTAATTTGATATACACAATAAACCCATTTTTTATGGAATTCTATATCTAATTTTATCAAATCAAATAAATCAATCCAATTTAAATTGGATTCGGATAGGCATACAAAAAAATTGTATATTTTGCATTTTCAAAAGAGAATTGTTTAAATCTTAATCTTAAAATTAAAAAGTAAGAATAAAATTAAAAAGTAAGAAGGTTTTTTTTATGCGTTTTTAGAAATAAAATAATGGATATCTCATTACATTAAATTAGTATCATATATATATTAGACTAAAACGTAAGACAAGTTATATGTGCATTTGTTTGCTTTCATATATCAGATATGATATAGGACATAAAGTACCATTAACCTCTTTTCAATTGTGGGTACATATGTACCCTTAAGAGACTGAAACGACTGCCATTATTTGTATCAAACCAATATTGATTCATACGCGCTAAATCTTCTAATCGATAATTGGGCCAAAGAAAGAATTTTAATTTAATTAATTGATGTCTATCAATATCTTTATTTTCATTCAAACATTGACCACAACTTTGAAAATTATTCTCATTCCAAAATAGAATATTTTGATCCAAACTTTGTCTATTTTTTGAATGGAAATAAATTAGAATTCTTAATTCTTTACAACGTCTAGACGATAAAATATTTTCAGGGAAGGGAAAATCAGAATAATTATTTCCAGTTAGATGTCTTTGAATAAATTTATCAAAATCCTCCTTATCGGTATATCTTTGCTCTCGGTATCTTTGATTAGTACAATGCCTACTCTTATGAATTAATGAAATATTTATGGTTTGATGCATAATAAACGGTCCTGATTTTTTTACAGACAGACGAAGAGGTTCGATAATCAATATCCCCCTTTTCCTCAATTCTGTAAAAGTTAAATTCTTATTAATCAGCATTATATCAAGATTCATTTCTCTCCTTTGAATAGAGGATAGAGTTATTTTGTTTGGATTTTTCATTCTAAGCAGGAGACAATATACTTTGATATTATTGATCATTCTTTGATTCAAGGCACCATCCCATCTCAATTGAAAAAGTAAATATCTTTTCAGGAAGAAATCTAGTTCTGCTTCCGTATTGCTCTTGTATAGTTTTTTCTTTTGTAGTTTTTTCATGCCCGATTCTGAATAAATTTCTTCAATCTCGTTTTCTTGATTTAAAAGAAGAGATACAAGATTTTCTTGGTTTTGCCCCTTTGATCTAAGATCTCTTTGGTTTTCAGATTCTTTTTCTTTTTGATTTTTTAATTCAAATTCAAAAGATTTTTTTTCGTTCGACGATATAATTTCTTTTTGCTTTCTATTGATGTTTTGAGTTTCACTAAGATTTTCATTTCTATTAAAATAAAAAAAAAGGAAGTTGTTTGGTATAAACCAGGGTTTCATTTTATATGCATTATAAAGTAGTAAAAATTCTGGGAAGAACCAAAGCTCCAGATTTGGTATAGGATGACTTAGTATTTCTGCATTCATTCCCATCCAATCCCATTTTTTTTTTTTTTTGGAGGAATTGCTTTCTTCATCTTGATGAACCATAAGATAAAAAAGGTTTTTTTTCTCAATTTTATCAATTAGTTGATAATTATAATTAGTACCCTCAGCCTTAGTATTTTGATTCTTGTTGGTATCGACCTTGACCCAGGCTTCAATATCTATTTTTTTTCTAAGGCAAAAATTGATGATTTTCCAATCAAAATATTTTCGATCCGTATTTTTTTCCATATATATAATATCACCTTTGCCTAGAAAATTATTGATAGGGATATAGGCTAATTTATCAAATGTTTTTCTTTTCTGTGTGTTGTAATTATAAGAACTCTTTTGAGTCTTATTTACTTGGAATGGTGATCTATAAATGTATGGGCCCCCTTTCTTTTCATAATTAATAGATCTATAAGATAAAAGATTATATATATAGTATTTTTTAAAAATCTCTTTCTGATTTGGTAATAAATATACTTTGTAATCGCTTTGTTTTTTATAATAACTTAATTGTTCTTTTTCATATGAATCCTCTTTCTTTAAATTTGTATCTTGAATTGTATGACATTGATTGGTGCTATTTTGCCACTTCTGTGCTATTAATTTTAATTTAGACCATCTAATCTGAGATAAATGGTATTGATAATGACCTATTAACCAGTTTTTCCATTTATTTTTTTTCGAGTTCCGAAGTTTCTTAGCTTTGAATTCAGAATCAATTATTCCTTGTCTTCCAAAATAAGTTTTTATTGAAGTTTTAAGAAAAAGGGGTGTTCCGTGATATTCAAGAATAGATCTTAACTTGTTTAATTTAAGAACTTGGATTTGTGACAATTTGTAAAATACATATGCTTGTGAGAAGGAGGATAATCCATCAACATTCTGTGAATTATTATTACTAATATTATAAAAGGATTTTTGTATAGTTGAAATAAAGTAAATTTTCGTTTCATTAGTTTTATTACCTTTTTCATGATTTTTTTGAATATTTAAAATGGGTTTATCAATAAGAGTTTTTGTTGATTCAAGAAAAGGTTTTGTATGCATTCTGGGAATATTAATCATACATAGAAGTATATCTATGTATATCTTTTCAATGAAAAATTTTATAAAAAAATAAAATTTATGAATTAATCGAGCGCTGCGCCTTTTTAATATTTGCCGAATAGTTTTTGGGAATTCGAATCTTTTAACATTAGAACTGCTTTTATTAGTATTAGGACTAAGATTTATTCCTGGAATCACTTTTTTTTTTTCTTTTGTAATTTTTTCTATTTTTTTTCTAATTGTACTTGTTCTATCAGTTATATCGTTCGTTTTTTTTTCTGTCAGTAAATAATTTGTCCAACTTGTAGATCTAATTTGATTCACGTATTCATGAATTATTTGATTACGCGTTATAGAATCTTTTTCTTTTTTCGTTTCGCTTGATTTATCTACTTCTTTCAATCTACTAAATATAATTCTTTGTATTTTTGAAATTTCTTTTATTATTATTTTTAAAAATAGAATACTTTTGCTAAACCATTTGTTTGTTTTTTTTGAGATAGTTAGAAAAAAGCTTGTTCTTGCTTTTAAAACTTCTAGAATTAGAAAATATTTTTTTTTGAAGTTTCCAATTTTTTTTTCGAGTTTCTTTAAAACAGGTCCAAAAAAGGAAGGCCGTTTTCGGGGAGAACCAAAAGGAAGTTCAGTCTCCATTCCCCAAACTGTTAAAAAAGAAAAATCATCTTTTTGCCCTTTCTTTTTCATTCGATCTATATAAGAAGACCCTAACTTAGATCCGTACCAAGGTTTCAGACAGAAAGGAAACAGTATTTTTATCTGAATGCCGTCTAGTAACCAATTTTTTGGAAATTCTCTTTTTGATAATTGAACACCATTATAGGTGCATTTAATATGTATTTCTCTATTCCATTCCTTGAAATCCTCAGACCATTCAGGAAATTGCAATAGTAGTATACGGATAATATTTTTAGCTACTATTAATGAAGGTAATAGAATATATTTTCTAAGAGTCGATTGAGTTATTAACATTAAACCTCTTACTGCTTGTGCGAATGGGATGGTATCCCAAGCTTCTGCTATTTCTATTCGTGCTTTTTCCTTTCTTTTGTTCTCTTCTTTTTTGTCTTTCTCTTTTTTTTCTTCTATATAATCTGAAATTTTTAGTTCTGTTCCCTCTCCCATCCAGTTTCGAAAAATGAGTTTCATTACCCCGGAGGTATCAAAAAAAAGAAGGTGTGGTTTGTATATTCTGTTCAAAAAGAGGAGAGAATGCGCATTTGCTTGAAAGAGTTCCCCAATAACTGTTTTACGTCTTTGTGCTCGCATAGACCCTTTGATTATGTCTCGACGAAAATCCGATTGTTGCGAATAGCGTATCAAAGCCACTTCGTCTGTTTTATCAGGATTTGTAATATCTTTATTATCATTATTTCGCCGATTATCAGTAAAAATCACTACACGTTTGGCTTTTCTTGAACGAATCTGATGATCAATGGGTACTTCTTCTTCACCCTCTCCTTCCTGTTGTTCTAATTCATTGATTAATTTGAATGACCATCGAGGGACGTTTTTACTGATTTCTTTTATTCCAATAATTTTTTTTTTTATTTTTTTATTTTTAGTATCAGTTCTAATTGCATCGAATAAAAATTTTAAAAATTTTGTTTCCTTTTCGGAATCCATTCTTTCTTGTTCTAAAAATAAAAAGGATACTTTCAAATTAAAGTTTGATTCTCTTTCTCTAGCAAGTTGACTGATTAAAGTCAAGAAATACCTTCTTTTTTTTGATAATGTTTTTTTTTCAAATCGTTCTCTTTTCTGTTCCAATTTTCGGCGATCCGTATCAGTAAGAAAGAGAACATGAATTTTATTTCTTTCTATAAAACTTTCTATTAAAATTTCATTTCTAATTAAAGGTGAAAGAAATTTTTTGATTCTTCCACGATGCAACCCATTCAAGAAAGGATCATATATTTGGTGCAAGCATTCTTTTTTATTCCCCTCATTACACAATCTAATTTTTTTTTCTAGTATATCAACAGAAATAGATCTTTTGTCTAAAGCTTCAATTCGATTTATCAACTCATTGTTTAGATTATTATTTTTTTCTTGATTAGTATAAACCCAATGATTGTATAATTCATCTTTTTCTATTACTGAGAAGGGTATCTTTCTTTGTATCATTTCCAAAAAGGTGGATAAACTAGGTGGAAACGAAAAAGATATTTTTTTTTTTCCATAACTTTGACATGTATAAAAAAAATATTGTGACATTTCAT